CCCAGCCAAAGATATTCGATAAAAAAAATCTATGTAACCACGATTATATGACCAATCATAAATGAGATTAATTATTTTTTCCCAGAGAGCTGTAGTATTATTATTACCACCTTTAACAAATGAATTTTGTAAGTTGAAATTTTTGAAAGATGAATAAATGGGCTTATATGAAAAAAACGCTATAAATATACCAAAAAAGGATAGACTGACCGAAAAAATTCCATTTATAAAAAATTCATACCAATCTATAAAATTATTTTGATTCGGATGTAAAAGGTTTATAGACGGATTCAACAAATTTGATAATAGATCAAAATCAATTCCACTTTGATTATAAGGAATTCCTATAATTCCAACAAGACAAGTAAATAGTACTAATATAGACATGGAAAATAGCATAGTACTGTCCGATTCGGGGGGATAAAAAAACGTATTTTGAATTCCAAAACAAGCAATACTAATAAAAGGGCGTATCATTTTTTTTCCATTATCAAAAATTCGATAGGTTGTATTGAAAAAAAAGAAAATCCCCTTTTCATTATTATTTATTGAAAATAATAAAGAAAACTTGTTTTTTTTAATTTCTTTTCCCCATGGAGATATTGAATAGCAGGAACCACTTTTTTGACCACTATAATTCTTAAAATGGACGTTTAAATGTCCCTCAAAAGTCAGTAAATAGATTCGAAACATATAAAATGCGGTTAATCCTGCTGTGAAACAAGCTATAATTGCAAAAACCGGAGAATACAACCAACTATCGTTAAGAATTTGGTCTTTGGACCAAAAACAAGCGAGAGGTGGAATACCACAAAGAGAAAGCGTACCTATTAAAAAAGCAGTTTTTGTAATTGGTACATGCTTTTTCAACCCTCCCATAAGAACCATATTCTGACTTTTATCGGGAGAATATCCAACAATAGCTTCCATTGAATGAATAATAGATCCGGATCCTAAAAACAACAATGCTTTCGAATAAGCATGAGTAATCAAATGAAATAAAGCCGCCTGATATGATCCCATTCCTAAAGCTAACATCATATAACCCAGTTGGGACATCGTAGAATACGCCAAACTTCTTTTAATATCTTTTTGAGCAAGGGATAAAGTAGCTCCGAATAGTAGTGTTACTATACCTATCCAAGAAATCAAATTCATTATATGAGGTATAATTATAAAAAGAGGAAGGAGGCGAGCTACAAGAAAAATACCTGCTGCGACCATAGTAGCGGCATGTATAAGAGCCGAAATAGGAGTGGGACCTTCCATGGCATCGGGTAACCATACGTGAAGGGGGAATTGAGAAGACTTGGCAACTGCACCTGTAAATAAAAGCAAGGCACACAAAGTAAGAAATACAAAATTTACCTCGTTATTAGAAACTAATTTATTTACTATTTCAAATAAATCTCTAAATTCGAAACTACCCGTTATAGCATAAAGTCCCAAAATCCCTAATAATAAACCAAAATCGCCTACACGATTCGTTACAAAGGCTTTTTGACAAGCATTCGCCGCAATAGGTCGTGTGAACCAAAAACCTATTAATAGATAAGAACACATTCCAACTAATTCCCAAAAAATATAAATTTGTATCAAATTCACACTAGTAACTAATCCCAACATGGAGGTAGTGAAAAAACTCATATAAGAAAAAAATCTCAAATATCCCTGATCATGATACATATAATTGTCACTATAAAAAAGAACTAGAATTCCAACCGTACTAATTAATATTACCATAATCGAAGCAAGCGAATCTATTAAGTAACCGAAGTCTAAAGAAAAATCATTATTAATTGTCCAAGACCATACATATTGATAGATAGAACTTTTATTCATTTGCTGAATAGATAGATAGACCGAAAGGAGCATAACTCCATTTAGTAGAAAGATATTAGGAAAGGACCACATACGTCGAAGATTTTTTGTTGCCATTGGAAAAATGATAAGTCCAACTCCTATTAACATAGGAATGGGAAGTGGAATGAGAGGTATAATCCATGAATAGGGATATGTATAGTCCATAAAAAAACCTTTTATCTTTTATTCTTATTTTATTCTGAATTATTCTTTCTCAACTCCTTCGAATATTCAGAGGAAGAAGGAAGTTAGAATAAATAGGATCAGGCTAATAGTGCAATCGAAAATGAAATAAAAATAAAAAATTAACTAAAAATACTAATACTATAATACTATTTTTTCTTTATATTAACTCTATTCTATAGAATTCTATAGAAATTAGAATTCTATATATATTATATATAGAATATTAGAATTCTATTTTATTCTATTTTTTTTTTTTTATTTTTATATGTATTTTCTATTTTTTAAAATAGACTTTAAAACACATGGAATTATTTTTGAATTTTTGAAATAGAATATCCAACATTTTTCTTTCGATACCTACCATGGATCAAAATCAATGAGCAAGGATTCCTTTTTTCACCTTTGATTCTATTTTGATACGGATATAAATATAAAACACGACAAAAATAAACATAGATATATAAAAACTTCGTTATTTCTCTTTTGTGTCTTGTCAGATATTTAGTTGGATTGAATGGAATCAAGATAAAAAAAATTGAAAAATAAATGAAATTGTTTGAACAATAAATGTCTTTCACATTCAACTAGATAAAAAAACAATTTTTTTTAATTAATTTTTTCATGGCAGTTCCAAAAAAACGTACTTCTATATCAAAAAAACATATTCGTAAGAATATTTGGAAAAGAAAAGCCTATTTTACAGTATTGAAGGCTTTTTCATTAGCGAAATCTATTTCTACGGATAATTCAAAAAGTTTTTTTGTGCAACAATCCAATAATCAAACTTATATTAAATAATATAAATATATTAAATAATATAAATAATAAAAAAATGGTATTTTTTTTATTGTAGTCTTTCCCGATGGGGATTCTTATTTTCCCCATCAAGCTACTTGAATTTCGAATAGCCATTTTAATAATTGAATTATGGTAATATTTTGGAATGTTTCAATATGGAGTAAAACGAAAGGAATTTTTTGTCATTAATTTAATTAACTTTTTGAATTTCAATCTCGACAACTAAATAAAAAAAGCTTATTATTATTTTGCGTACGCCGCTATGGTGAAATCGGTAGACACGCTGCTCTTAGGAAGCAGTGCTAGAGCATCTCGGTTCGAGTCCGAGTGGCGGCAGGCTGTCTTCGAAAAGAAAGACAATAAGTTCTATATATAATAAAGGCAATTCCAGATTGGATTCCGTATCATTTTCTATACTTTTTTTATTTGAGAATTTTTATGATATTTTCCACCTTAGAACATATATTAACTCATATATCATTTTCGATCGTTTCAATTGTAATTACAATTTTTTTGATAATTTTATCCGTTGATGAAATCGTAGGACTATATTTTTCGTCAGAAAAAGGAATTATAGCTACTTTTTTCTGTATAACGGGATTATTAATCACTCGTTGGATTTATTCGGGACATTTCCCATTAAGTGATTTATATGAATCATTCATTTTTCTTTCATGGAGTTTCTCCCTTATTTCTATCGTTCCATATTTTAAAAAACATATCAATTATTTAAGCGCAATAACCTCACCAAGTACAATTTTTCTACACGGCTTTACCACTTCAGGTCTTTTAACCGAAATACATCAATCTGTAATATTAGTACCCGCGCTTCAATCCCAGTGGTTAATGATGCACGTAAGTATGATGATATTGGGCTATGCAGCTCTTTTATGTGGATCATTATTATCAGTAGCTCTTTTAGTCATTTCATTTTCATTTCAAAATCTTTTGAAAAATTTCGTAAACGAGTCATTTTCATTTAACAAGATCCAATATATGGATGAAAAGCGGAATGTCTTAATAAACAACTTCTCTTGTTCTGCGAGAAATTATTACAGAGCTCAACTAATTCAACAATTAGATCAGTGGAGTTATCGTATTATTAGTCTAGGGTTTATCTTTTTAAACATCGGGATTCTTTCAGGATCAGTATGGGCTAATGAGGCATGGGGATCATATTGGAATTGGGACCCAAAAGAAACTTGGTCATTTATTACTTGGATTATATTTGCAATTTATTTACATACTCGAACAAATAAAAAAAAGTTCAAAAGCCTAAATTGCGCGATTGTGGCTTCTATGGGCTTTCTTATAATTTGGATATGCTATTTTTGGGTCAATTTATTAGGAATAGGGTTACATAGTTATGGTTCCTTTAATTTTCATTAACATGAAATCAAATTGAAAAACAAATAACAAATAGAAACATAAAACATTTTCGAAAAAATGATAATAAAATTCAAATTTGAAATACTAAATTATTAAATATTAAGTTAAAGAATATAAGAAAAAAAAACTCCATACTTCAGGGAAGATGTCGAGAACCATTTGAATCACTACACTAATTGATTCAAAAGGTTCTCACAAAAATAAATCCATCTAGTCAAAATTTCAATTCAGTTTGACTTTAGTTAATTTTTTTTTTTTTCATTGTAAAATTGCAAAACGAAAAAGAAAGAATAGAATTCTTCATTTTTTCTTGTTTTATTCATGAAAACGATCGATAAAAATATGTAGATATAATAGCTTCGACCTTCTCAACTGAGAGTGAGAGAATGAAATCCGGATAAATACCAATACCTATTATTGGGAGAAGAATAGAGATTAAAATAAATAGTTCTCTCGGCCCAGAATCAAAAAAATAAGAGTTTTGCACATTCAAAATCTTGTATCCATAGAACATTTGACGTAACATCGATAATAAATAAATAGGAGTTAATATCATTCCAATTGCCATTAGAAGAGTAATTAGTATTTTTGGAATTAAAAAATATTGTTGGCTGGTAATTATTCCAAAAAAGACTATCAATTCGGCAACAAAACCACTCATGCCGGGTAATGCAAGAGAAGCCATTGATAAGATACTGAACAGTGTGAATATTTTTGGAAGGAAAATCGCCATTCCACCCATGTTGTCGAGATAAACAAGACGTATTCTATCATACGTCATTCCTGCCAAGAAAAAAAGAGCAGCACCAATAAATCCGTGAGAAATCATTTGTAAAAGGGCTCCATTGAGTCCCGTATCGGTTATCGCTCCAATTCCGATAATTATGAACCCCATATGAGATACGGAGGAATAGGCTATTCTTTTTTTTAAATTACGTTGACCGGGAGATGTTGAAGCTGCATAGATTATTTGTATTGCACCTACTATAATCAACCAGGGAGAAAATATAGAATGAGCATGAGGGAATAATTGCATATTGATCCGAACCAAACCATATGCTCCCATTTTTAATAAAATTCCAGCTAGAAGCATACAAGTACTGTAATGTGCCTCCCCGTGGGTGTCTGGTAACCATGTATGTAAGGGTATGATCGGTAATTTGACTGCAAAAGCAATAAAAAATCCAGTATAAAATAGTAATTCTAGTGCTACAGGATACGATTGGTTAGCTAATATTTCAAAATTTAATGTTGGTTCATTCGAACCATATAAGCCAATACCAAAAACGCCTATTAATAGAAAAATAGACCCCCCCGCAGTGTATAAAATGAATTTTGTAGCTGAATACAGACGTTTCTGTCCTCCCCATATCAATAGAAGTAAATAAACGGGAATTAATTCGAACTCCCACATGAGAAAAAAAAGTAAAAGATCGTGAGAAGAAAATGATCCTATTTGACCGCTGTACATTGCTAACATCAGGAAATGGAACAATCGGGAATCCCGAGTAACCGGCCAGGCTGCTAAAGTAGCTAAAGTGGTTATAAATCCCGTCAGTAAAATGGTTCCTATCGAAAGACCATCTATTCCCAATCTCCAGTTAAAATCAAAAAAATTAATCCATTTATAATCCTCTGCTAGTTGATTTAATGGATCGGTCAATTGGAAATGATAACAGAATGTATAGGTCGTTAAAAGGAGTTCAAAAATAGAAATGGATATGGTATACCACCTTATTACCTTATTTCCCCTATGAGGTAGAAAGAAAATTAAAGAACCCCCTAATATTGGTAAACCTACAATTATTGTTAACCAAGGAAAATAATTCGTGGTAAAGACAAGATAGAATTAGACCCCAAAACCCGTTCTCGAACAAAGAACGGGTTTTTTTGTCGATAAAAAAAATCAATTGTATTTAAAAAAAAATTGAAAATTCAGTTTGTTTAAAGTAGTTTTTTCTGAAACTTATTATATTAATAAGCTAGACCCATGCTTCGAGTTGTTTCATGCCATAAATAAACCCTCACGCTCAAAAAATCCGTTGGGCAAGCGGATTCACATCTCTTACAACCAACACAGTCCTCCGTTCGTGGAGCAGAAGCAATTTGCTTAGCCTTACATCCATCCCAAGGGATCATTTCTAATACATCGGTTGGGCAGGCTCGGACACACTGAGTACATCCTATACATGTATCATAAATCTTTACTGAATGTGACATTGGATCTCTCATTTTTTGAATATCATAAATCTTCGATTTAGTAAACTTATATATAAATCATATATTTATATACCAGATGAATCAATGATTTTATCATTATTTTAATAATCAATCGAATTATGGATCGCGACTCCTGGGTTGGCTAAGATACTTTGATTTCTTACATTTTTACATTTAGTATTAAATTGAGTATTAAATAATTGATGAATATTCGAATTAAAAAAAAAAAATGAAATTAGTAGTACTTATTTATTCAATAAATTCGATTGATTGATACGAGTTGATTTTCTATTACGATAAATTGATGAAACAATAGCTAACCCAATAGCCGCTTCGGCTGCGGCAATAGCTATAACAAAAATAGAGAAAATATCTCCTTGTAATTGTCGACTATCAAACAAATCCGAAAATGTTACGAAATTTATATTAACTGCATTCAGGATAAGTTCCAAACACATAAGAGCCCTAACCATATTTCGACTCGTGATCAATCCATAGATACCAATCGAAAATAAATAGGCACTCAAAACAAGTGCATGTTCGAGTATCATTGATCAGCTCCTTATCAATTTTGAATCATTTCGCCATGAACAATAAACCAAGGCTTTCGCTTAACTATAATAGAACAAGTAGAAAAAAAAAGAATATATTCTTTTTTTTTGTAAGATAGAAAAAGAAAAAGATCAATATTGAAATAGAATTCAAAAATGAAAGCTAAATGGATTTGATAAGAGCGAGAAAATTTCAATTTCGATTGTTCTTATATAGTTAGAAAGATTTCTCATTGACGGGCAACAACAATTGCACCTATCAAAGCAACTAAAAGAATTATTGAAATGAGTTCAAATGGAAGAAAAAAATCCGTTGATAAATGAATTCCAATTTGTTGACTATTCCCTATCAAATCTTGTTCGATAATTTGGTTTGATTTTGTCGTCCAAATAATTCCGTACCAAGACGTATCGAGAATCGTGGTAATTATGGCGATGAAAATACTTGTACAAACCAACGAAGTAATCCCATTCCCAACAGTCCAAAGATCGAAATCTTTATAATATTCTGAACCATTCATGAACATGACAGCAAATAAAATTAAAACGTTTATAGCTCCGACATAAATAAGGAGCTGTGCAGCCGCTACAAAATGAGAGTTTGATAAAATATAAAATAACGATATGCAAACAAGAACCAATCCCAATGCAAAAGCCGAATAAATTGGATTGGTAAGTAATACCACTCCTATACCTCCTAATAGAAGACCTGATCCCAGAAAAACTAAAAGAAAATCATGTATTGGTCCAGGCAAATCCATTCTATATACAAGATAAAAAAATTGAAATGTTTTTCATGATTTTATTGACCTGACCAGGAAATTTTTTCTTTTTTTATGATATGCTTCTAATTGAATTCAATTAAAATGGAATGGTGTTTCTAATGGATTTGAATTACGTCTAGGTCCAATTACTATACCAATATCTTGTTCTCCCTTACGCCAAACCAAGTAGAAAAGTTAGCTGGAAACTATTTCTAAATAAAAAGAGAGATTATTAAATTCTATTTTCAATCCAAATTGATTTGCACTTCTCACTAACTAATCAACAATTAATTGCAATTTCAAGTTCTAGTGAGCAAAAAAAAAAAAAATAAGGAACGATTCCTTTCAATTAGATAAAATTGAACCTGACTATACATTACTATAGTAATTAGTAATTACTCTTTAATCATTCTTTAATCATGAAATGCATTTTTTATTTGAGGATAATTCAAAATTGTTCGAATTGTATAATCGTTAATTACTGACATCGGTAACCGACCTAATGCGATTTGATTATAATTCAATTCGTGACGATCATAAGCGGAAAGCTCATATTCTTCAGTCATTGATAAACAATTTGTTGGACAATACTCAACGCAATTTCCACAAAATATACAAATTCCGAAATCAATACTGTAATTAAGCAAGCGTTTTTTTCGCATACCAGTTTCCAATTTCCAATCAACAACGGGTAGATCTATAGGACATACACGAACACATACTTCACAAGCTATGCATTTATCAAATTCAAAGTGGATTCGTCCACGGAAACGCTCCGATGTAATTAACTTTTCATAAGGATATTGAATAGTTACAGGTAAACGATTTGCATGGGATAAGGTAATGATGAATCCTTGACCAATGTACCTTGCCGCCCGTATTGCTTGTTGGCCATAATTTATGAACCCAGTTACCATCGGGAACATATTGTAAAGATCTATAAATAATATTATGTTTGTTTCTTTTTCTTGTTTGATGAGAAGTGAGAAATATAGAATATCATATTCTTTTTTCGTTTAGAGTGAAAGGAGTTGAGAAGAGGTTGTTAATAATAAATTACCAAGAGAAATGGGTAAAAGAAATTTCCATCCAAGATTTAATAGTTGGTCCATTCTTAGTCTCGGTAGAGTCCATCTTGTTGTGATAGAAATGAACACGAACAAATAAGTTTTAGCTAAAGTAATAAAAATACCAATTGTCATTCTAAAGACCCTACCTACTTTATTTATTTCAACTCGATCATAAAAAAATACGGACGGAATAAAGATATTCCAACCACCCAAGTACAGAATTGTTACAAATAACGACGAAACTAATAGATTGAGATAGGAAGCAACATAAAATAATCCAAATTTGATACCCGAATATTCGGTTTGATAACCTGCTACTAATTCTTCCTCTGCTTCGGGTAAATCAAAAGGCAATCTCTCACATTCTGCTAGGGAAGAAATTAGAAAAATGATAAACCCTATAGGTTGACGCCACAAATTCCATCCTAAAAACCCATATTTGGATTGCGCCTCAACTATATCAACTGTACTTGAACTATTAGATAATAATAGTCGGTGGGAACATCACTGTTCCCATCGCTAGTTCAGAACCGTACATGAGATTTTCACCTCATACGGCTCCTTGACGGCCATCAAGAAATCTAAGGACCGGGTTGATATTTTTTATCGTGATAGATTTTATTTGGGATCAAAATATAGATAGAATCAACACCCGCCGGAAGGTCAAAAATTAGACCGATGAAATTCTGTATGCCAGAATGATATAGATATAATAACTCAAAAAGCACTTATGAATTAATCTCGTCCTTTAATAATTTGAATTTTTCTTTGTTGAGTAATAACTTATTAATAAAATACTCTTTCTATGAATATCAATAGCCATCTTTTTTTGATTATTATGAAAAAAAATCAGAGATTAGATGAGTGTCTTAATAATGCAGGCTATTTATTGATCTCTATGAATTTTCGTTCATATTCTTCTTTCAAAGAGGGAGTTCAAAACAAGAAAAGATTATTTCGTTTCGGATAGTCGTTTTTTAATCTGTGAGTAGGAGCATACTCTGGATTGCAATCGTGAGGAGTACTGCTTGATTATTTCTACAAATTGAAAGCCCCAATTATTGTTCTTTTTATGTTATCCAAACATTTTCGTTTTGAAAATTGACATAAAAATTTCTATTACTAATCTTTTATGTATTTTTGTGTTCCTAACCATCCACTCATTTTTGTCGAACCATCCGTTCTAGTAATACATATAAAGAATAGTGAAAACTATATACGGTTGATCTTTTGAGCCCGCTTCAAGCCAGGATGACTAATCACTAATCAACCAATCCATGGGGTAAAGGATAAAAAGTCTTGCTTATATTAAATTTACTTTATTTTTCGTTCTTGTACTTAGGAGATGAGACTCAATCTTGTTACTGCTAATTTATAAGCTGTTTTTTTTTCACTCATATAACTATCTGATTTAGTTAATTTAACCTGAATGATGAATAAAAAAGTGAAGATACCTATTCAACTTCTTTACTTACAAAAAAGAATTAAAGAAAAGGTTATAACGACACGCACGTAGAGATATTGATAACACACAAAGAGTCAACGGTATTTCATAACTAATCGATTGAGCAGCGGCTCGTAGACCACCTAAAAAGGAATATTTGTTGTTTGATCCATATCCTGACATAAGAAGTCCAATCGGAACAATACTTGAAAAAGCAATCCATAAAAAAACACCGATATTGAGATCGGATAAAACAAGTTGATAGCTAAAAGGAATTACTGAATAACTTACGAAAATGGATATAACTGCTATGGATGGTCCGATAATGAATAAACGACCATCTCCTCTAGACGGAAGAAGGTTTTCTTTGAAAATAAGTTTTGTTCCATCTGCTAACGCTTGAAGAATTCCCAACGGACCGGCGTATTCCGGTCCAATACGTTGTTGTATTCCGGCGGATATTTCTCTTTCTAACCACACAATTACAAGTACACCTATTGTGATTCCCAATACAAGAATCAAAATAGGTAAAAGCAGCCCTATGATCCCATAGATCTCTTTTAAAGATTCTAGTGTAGAAAAAGAGTGGATATCTTGGACTTCTCTTGTATCAATTATCATTTCAACGATCAACTTCTCCCATAATGATATCTATGCTACCTAGTATTGTCATAATATCCGCCAATTTCATTCTTTTAACTAACTGAGGAAAAATTTGCAAATTGATAAAACCGGGGGGACGAATTTTCCATCTCCAAGGAAAACCACTCTGATCCCCTATTAAATAAATTCCCAATTCCCCTTTTGGGGCTTCAACTCTTACATAAAGCTCTTGCTTCGGTAATTCAAAAGTAGGAGAGGTTTTTTTACTAATGAAGCGATAGTCAAAATCATTCCATTCTGAATCCCGTTCTCTATCAAAGCAACGTATTTCTAAATTCTCATAAGGACCGCCTGGAATTCCTTCGAGGGCCTGTTGAACAATTTTGATAGATTCCTTCATTTCACTGATTCGGACTAGATAACGCGCTAATGAATCTCCTTCTTTTTGCCAATTGATTTCCCAATCGAATTCGTCATAACATTCATAATGATCGACTTTACGAAGATCCCATTGAATTCCACAAGCTCGTAACATCGGTCCGGATAAACCCCAATTTATTGCTTCTTCTGCACCAATAATACCTACACCCTCAACTCGTTCTAAAAAAATGGGATTTCGCGTAATAAGTTTTTGGTATTCAGAAACAGCGGTTAAAAAATAATCACAGAAATCCAAACATTTATCTATCCATCCATAAGGGAGATCGGCCCCTACTCCTCCGATACGAAAATAATTGTGCATCATTCTCATACCGGTGGCAGCTTCAAATAGATCATATACTAATTCTCTTTCTCTGAAAATATAGAAAAAGGGAGTCTGTGCACCAATATCTGCCATAAAGGGGCCAAGCCATAACAGATGAGAAGCTATACGACTCAATTCTAACATAATCACTCTGATATAACTGGCTCTTTTAGGTACTTGAATATTCACCATCTGCTCGGGTCCATTTACGGTTATTGCTTCTGTAAACATAGTAGCTAAATAATCCCAACGTGTTACATAAGGCAAATATTGTATAACTGTTCGGTTTTCGGCAATTTTTTCCATCCCTCTGTGCAGATAACCCAATATTGGCTCACAATCAATAACATCTTCGCCATCTAGAGTAAGAATAAGACGAAGAACACCATGCATTGATGGGTGATGAGGTCCCATATTGACTATCATATGCTCTTTTCTTTTAGTTGTTCCATTCATAGTTTATTCCTCGATTCATTCTTTTATGAACTGCTTAAAACAAAAAGAAGTTCGTCTAAATTCTAGATAAAAAAAAATTCAATAAAAATAAAAAATTTTCATTGTTTTTTTAAATGAAAAAATTAACGCGTTTTTGATTCCCGAATATCCAGTTGATTCATTAATTCTTTATAAGAAACTCTTTTTTTATTTGACAAATAAGACAACAGCCGTTGTCGTTTTCCTAAGATTTTCCGTAGACCCCGCTGCGATAAATAGTCTTTTCTGTGAAATTCCAAATGTGAAGTAAGTCTTTTTATTTTATTGGTGAAATGAAAGACTTGAAATTCAATAGATCCCCGATTTTCTTCTTCTGAAATAAGCGAAATAACTTTCTTTTTTACCATAAGTTAAAATCGACTCTTTTTTCCTTTTTAAAATTCAAAAATCCATTAAACTGATCAGTAAAAATAATCCTATTCATTTTCTCATTTTATAATAAAAAAAAATAGATATTTATACAGATAAAAGAGAACATCTTTTTGACCTATTCCTATTTGATCTAATATTTGATCTAATTGAATATCTAATTATTTATCTAATGGACTAATTGAATATCTAATTATTTATCTAATGGATATGGGCATTGATTTATCGTATTTATCTAATGGATATGGATACATGCATTGATTTATCGTATTGGAATGGAAATGTAAGACAAGGAGTGTGTACAACCCCCGGTTTCATATAATAAATACAGACCTGAAAGATATATATGAGATGAGAAATGCATCATTCACGAATTTTTAAGGGGGGATCCATATATACATATATATCCTTAACAGACTAAAACGGCTTCCATTATTGGTATCAAACCAATATCGATTCATACAAGATAAATCCTCTAATCGGTAAGTAGGCCAAAGAAAGGATTTTAATTGAATTAGTTCAATTTTATCCCTATAAAAATTTTGACTTTTATATAAAACTTGATCATAGTTTTTTACGTTATTGCAAAATACTGAATTGTTCAAAATAAGATTTCTATTCCTAGAATTGAAACAAATTCGAATTATTAATTCCCTACGCCAATTAGTGGAAAAAATACGTTCAGGAATAACTAAACCATAATCTCGATTTTCAGTTATTCTTTGATTTGGATGTCTTACAATATAATTATTGTAATTGTTTCGATCAATATAGTGTTTTTTTCGGTAACTTTGATTAAGTTGGTACTCACTCTTATGAACCAATGAAACATTTAGAGTTTGATACATCAAAAATTGACCGTCGTTTTTTATAGACAAACGCACAGGTTCGATAATTAATATTCTTTTTTTCGTCAATTCTCTAAGAGTAAAATCTTTTTGAATCATCAGAATATCTAGACTTGTTTCTCCACCTTGTATAGAGGATATAGCAATTTCTTTTGGATTTACCAATCTAAGCAAGAGACAATATATTTTAATATTATTTGTTATTTTTTGATTTAAAAAATTATTCCATCTCAATTGAAAACGTAAATACCTTTTTAAGACAAAATCAAGTTCTGCTTCCGTGCTGCTCTTATATTGTTTTTTCTTTTGACGTTTTTTCCTATCTGAGCCTGCAGAATCTTCTTCAATATCTTTTTCTTGAGTTGAGAAAATTGATTCAAGAGTTTCCTTATTTTGTATATTTAATTCAAAATTGTTTTTACCTAGGGATTCTTTTTTGTCTTGATTCTTATTTTCTAATTTAATAGATTGATTTTCGTTGGATAATTTTAAGGGATTCTCTTTTTGATTTTTAGTAATGTTTTTATTTTCACTAACAGTTTCATTTAAATTGAAAAGAAGTTCTTTGGCCGGGATTATCCAGGGGTTCATTTTATATGTATTATAAAGAAGCACAAATTCGCCAAAGAAAAAAAGTTTTAGATTTGAAATCGAACGCCTTAGTATTTCTTCATTCATTCCCATCCAATCAAAAAGGCTTTTTTTTTTTTTTGAAATCTTGATTTTCTGATCTTTATCAATTTGAAGATAAACAAGGTCTTTTTTATCAATTTTACCAACTATTGGATAATTATTGACTTTAGTGTTAGTATTTGTATTATTATTGAAGTTGATATTGGTATCGATAGCGATCCAGGAATGAATATCCCCTTTCTTTCTAAAGCACAAATAGATAATTTTCCAATCAAAATATTTTTTATCTGGAAATTTATCTAGAGTCATATTTTTGTTCTGTCTGAAATAATTATATATATAATTATATATAGGGATAATACGCTCTGACATATCAACTAAGGCACTTTTCTTTATGTTGTATATATTGGAATTATAACAACTTTCTTGCGAATTATTTATCCATAATGGTGATACAGAAATATATGAATCCTTTCTATCGTCATAATTAATGGATTGATATGAGAAAAGTGCATATTTATAATATTTTTGAAAATTAATAGTATATTTTTCATTGGAGAAGGAATTCGATTCAAAATTAATTAATTTTTTACAAAAAATTAATTGGTCTTTTTCATCTGAATGACTTTTTTTAAAATCTTTATTTTCAGTCATAATAGATCTTTGATTCACTCTGTTTCGCCATTTATGTGGTACTAATCGATACCATTGAATCCGTGATAATTCATATTGATAATACTTACTTAAAGAGTTTTTCCATTCAACAATTGTGTAATTAAAAAGATTTTTATGCCCTAATTCCAAATGAAGTATTCCTTCTGTTTCGAAATAATCCTTTATTTCTTTCTTAAGAAAAAGAGATGTTTCCTTATATTGAAGAAGATCTCTATAAATTTGAGTTTTAGATATTTGGTAAAATACATACGCTTGTGAAAAGTAGGCTAAGTTGCTCAAATTTTTTGAATTCTTTTTAGTAATATCAAAAAACCATTTTTTGAGAGTCCAAATAATGTGAATAGCAC